ATTGCTTGTTAATGGTTGATCAAGCTTGATGGATTCACCCTCTGAAATAAGAAGTTCCGGTCCTGGAGGTACAATATCAACCACTTGATGTCCATCTGATGCATCAACTATGGTTATTTCATATCCCCCCTTTTCTTTACGTACTATTCTGCTTACTATTCCCGCCGATGTAGCATTATAGACTGTATTGTTACTCTTGCTCCCATCAGGATAAATCTGACCCCTTCCTCTATTTCCACCCACATATATTGGATATTTTAAGAAGTGAACGTCTTTCTTCGTTGCAGGGTCGGGGGAAAGAATGGGAAAGACAATTTCACTATATTTCTGGCCGGGAACAGGACCTATTACAAGAATATTTCTTTTATTGGGACGGTAACTCTGAAAGGATAGATTTACCGTCCTTTCTTTCACCTCGGGAGAAATACGATCGGGGGGGGCTAATTCAAATCCTTCGGGTAAAATAAGAACAGCTCCCACATTCAAAGCCCCCTTTTTCCCATTAGCAAGAACTTGTTTCAGTTGCATATCATAGGGGATTCGAACAACTGCTTCAAATACAGTATCAGGAAGTACAGTTTGCGGAACTTCAATATCCACGGGTTTATTAGCTAAATGGCAATTTGCACATACAATTCGTCCAGTTGCTTCACGCGGATTTTCATAACCCTGCTGCGCAAAAATGGGATATGCATTTGAAATAGATACCCGAGTTATTACATATATCATGATCGATACAGAAATGGATCGAGTCATCTGTTCCTTTACCCAAGAAAAAATATTTATATTTTGCATGGTTCAATCATTGATCCCAGAATTTCTACAATAAATTAGAAAGGTAACTAACTAGTGTAGTTCCCTATCCACGAGTCTGCCATTGTACTGGAATAATTGTACTAGAATATGGAACGAATACCTTGAACAGGTATAAGTATAAATAAAGAATTAAGTAAGATTGAAAATACTTTACTTTATTCTTTAAACACGAAGAAACATTCTTATTTGATTGATATCAAGAGATCAAATGAGTTCTTTATTCGTTGATTGAATGATAAATGACTACAAGCGAAGGAGATACACGATTTAAATAATAAAAGATCCAATATTTCACAATTGTATCTAGAATAACTGGAAAAGTGGAAACAAGACCGGATATAATTTTATCGTTATGAGCCAATCCAAAATCGTTGTAGACCGAACCAATCATAAGTTCCCAACCATGGGTTGAATGAAATCCGATCCATAAATCAGTAACTAAAAGAATTGAAAAAGCTTTTATTGTGTCACTCAAGTTATACAGGAATTCCTGAACCCAAGAATTAAGAATAATAAGTTCTTCATTACCCAGAATACAATAACCACTTAGAATAGCGAAACAGATTATATTTGTCGATAAATTAAAAATGATATGGAGATTATACTCATCGTGTGTTTTGACTAATTGTACCGTTTCCTTGTGTATTCCTATACGAAGCTTTTGTATCTGTGTTTCAGGGTATTCCTTTATCATTTCGTCCAAGAGGAATAGTTCTTCTAATTCTATAAATTTTTCTAGAATCCTTTTCTCTTGAATATCATTCAAGAAAGTTTCAGATTGCCGGGTATTCCACCAATTAATAACCCAAGGTTCCAGACTTTTATTAAATGAAAGAGAGACCCACCAGGGCAAAAATACTATGGATACAAGATATGGGAGGGAAGTCAATGATTTTTTTTTTTTCATTTTTTATCTGTAAATTGTTAATGAATCTGCTGCATTCGTGGATTTTATCAAATATTTATCTGAACACAAATTCTATAACTAAGGTATCGTATCGAACCAATGAATCTATTCCCATTTTTGTGTAAAAATTTAGTCCTTGTATTTAGAAAATATTGAGATATCTCTATTGGGTAAATTCCAACTAATTTCATCTCCATTTGTTATTTTGGTCCTGTCGATGAATACTCGAAAATCCACTAGAAGTAACGAATATGATTTGGATTTCGAAACAAAAAAATGCCTTCTCGGATCAATTAATTATTTCGAAATGTTTCACCGCCTAACCACAGTCCAGGAATAATGTAACCTATAAATTCGAAATATTGGGTCTAAAAAGATGAATTCTGTATTACGAAATAAATGTTCGAATATGTTTGATGAATGCATACTTAATTAGACTTTATTATTTTTATTAGTATAAATTATATAAAATTTTATTTAGTATAAATTATAAATTGGGGGCTCCCTGCGCATAAAAAAAAGGGTTTTGGTATAGAAAAAATGGATTTTTATTAGAGTTTAGTTGTTCCATATAAAATCTCCCACTTTTGTTTTATTCCATGTGGGTTTACCCGCTAACAGAAGGGAGAAATAAAATCTAATATGTTTTGATCAAATGAGTCTTTTGAAGAAACTTCAATTGTATTAAAATAGGGAATTAGCAAGTTCCCTACCTCATACTGAGAAAACATTAATTCTTCATTTCAAAATACTTCGATTGGTACACGCAAGAAATATGCTAATTCGGCAGCTTTTTGTTCAATTTCTCGTGGAGTAAGATTCTCATCAGTGCCAGTCAAGGGAACCGCCCCTTGGCCTCTTATTTCCATATAAAGGACACGACGAGGATAAAGACCCTCTTTAACCTCCATTCTGATGGATTGTATATCTCTCATAAGGAAACGAAGGAAAATGCGACGATTTATTCCAGGAAATCCCCAACGAAAAATACAAACAATTCCTTCTTTTCTATCAAATCGGTCATAACCACTACCTACATTCCACGCAATTGTACACCACAAATAGGAGCTAATAAATAGACCCGCGATCCCATAAAAAGACATTATGATCCCTTGCGGAAAAAAAAATATTTGCTGAGATGGAAATACGGATATAAGATTCCTACCGAGATAACTGGAAGTTCCAACCACTAAGAACCCTAATGAACCTAAAAAAAGGCTACAGGCCAAAAAAAAATTACTTGTTTTTCGAGACCCCGTTATAAGTTCTATCCAGATATGCTCTGATCGCCAGTTCATACTATACTTACTATACTAAGGTTGTATTCGATTGGAATTGAGAGAATAACCCAAATGAATTTGACTTTACTTTTCTTGACCCCCAAGTAACTCTCATCAACTAGCACTATTTTGACGGGAACTATTAGGAGTAATTAGTTAGATAAATTGACTTTATATTTAAAACTATTCGCCGATCCATTTTTAACCAGCTATACCCATATAGAATCTGCATTTATGTAGATATCGTGTATCCGTATGCATATGAGTCTCTCATTTGTGTTCGGAAAGAGCCATATATCGTACCATATTAGACTAAATAAATATTTGTATTATGATCCAGTGTTGAAATAAATTGATGAGATTTGCTCTCATCGAATCTAGACAATCTTATTTTCTTGGACATGAAGAGATAAAGAAGCCATTGCAATTGCCGGAAATACTAGGCCCACTAAAGGTACAAAAATAGAGGGTAGATCTGTCATAGAATGGGTGCCCCAATTTAATATTTGTATTTTAAAGATATCTTCTGATAAGTATATCTAATATAAATAATATTAAGTAGTTAATAAGTGCAAGGAATATAGACCTGAATTAAGTGTACCTAATTCATCGTTCTACATAAATATGTATGATAATTCACTTTAATATAAAAAACTTTCCTATTCTTCTTCTTCCATCCTTTTTTATTCTTTCTCTTTCTATTTTTTTTTTTTTTTTTACGATGAACTAAATACTCGTTCGCTACAAATAATTGAATTGAATCAAGTGCTATACTTTAATATATTGAATTTTTATTCAGAGGAAAGAAACCGTGGAGCTGAAATAACTCACTCAGAACACCCCTTAAAGGATTACGTGGTACGATTGGGTCGAATAAGCCCTTATGGAATGAATACTCAGCCGCTTGTGAACCATCGGGTACTGTTTTATTCAATGTTTGTTCAATTACTCTTTTACCCGCAAATGCAATGTAGGCATTTGGTTCAGCAATAATGACATCTCCCAACATACCAAAACTGGCTGTTACTCCACCAGTTGTAGGAGATGTAAGGATTGATATATAGAATAACTTTTTATTTGATTGATAATCATATAAAGCAGAAGATATTTTAGCCATTTGCATCAAGCTCAAACTTCCTTCTTGCATGCGTGCTCCCCCAGAAGCACACACAATAATGACAGGTAAAGATCGATTAGTAGCATACTCGATCAAACGGGTGATTTTCTCGCCGACTACGGATCCCATACTACCTCCCATAAACTGAAAATCCATAACCCCAACTGCTATTAGAATACCATTTAGTTGACCTATGCCTGTTTGAACAGCTTCAGTTAAACCTGTTTTTCTTTGATAAGAATCAATACGATCTTTATAAGGTTCTTCCTCTGAATGAAATTCAATAGGGTCCATAGAGACCATCTCTTCATCCATAGGATCCCAAGTGCCCGAATCAATCAAAAGTTCGATTCTATCTGAACTACTCATTTTCAAATGATATCCACACTGTTCACAAATATTCATTTTTGACTTAAAAAATTTTTTATAATTTAATCCATAACAATTTTCGCATTGAACCCATAAATGTTTGTATCTTTGATTCATATCGAAATCATTAGACTCTTCTCTTATATTGAGATCGCTGTCATTATTACTAGTTTTTATACTCGAATTCCCACTTTCACTACTTTCAGTATAAATGAAACTATAATTATAATTATAACTGTTACTGTAATAATCGGTATAACCTGAAATATCACTATTAATACTAACTTCAAAATGAATATAACTATTAATGCAACTATTAATGTGATTATTCCAACTAGATTGAGTATCATACATGTAATGATAATAGTAGTTCTTGGACCCACTATTCAAATAACTAGAAAAAAAACTTTCTAGTTCACTCATAAACATAAAAGAACTATCATTGTCAATCTCAAAAATCTGATTTTCAATATCAAAATAGACAGAATAATTGTCACCATTACTATCTCTA